ACTAATTGGATGCCCTACTGCGTTACAAAATTTCGCTTTAGCCAATGATCCAATCAGAGGAATAATTGGAACTATTGTATCGAGTTTATTGGGAGCATTATTTAGTAGAAATGAATTTTCTAGCATTTGATTCCGCACCACTGCAGGATTTCGTCGAACACTTGAAAAGTAACTCAAAAAATCGAGGGAATGCTTGGATAATTGGTTTATACGGATACTTGCCGCGTGAGACCATACATCAAAATGACATTGCCATAAATTGACAAGGTAAGATTTCCATTTATTCATTAGAAGAGGTGTGTCTTTGGAAGCCAGAATTGATTTTCCTTGATATCTAACATAATGCATGAAAGGATCCTTGAGAAAGCATGGGATGACCGGAAAATCATTAGCAAAGACTTCGGCAAAATGTTCTATTTTTCTATATAAACAGAGTCGTTCAAAAAGGAATCCAGAAGATGTTAATCGTAAATGAGAAGATTGGTTACGGAGAAAAAGGAAGCTGGATTCGTATTCACATATATAAGAATTATATAGGAATAAAAAAAATCTCGGATTACTTTTTGAAAAAATGGAAATAGATTTATTTGTAATAATAAGACTGTTACAATTAGAATACTCATGAAGAAAGAACCGCAATAAATGCAAATAAGAAGCATCTTTCACCCGGTAACGAAGGGTTTGAACCAATATTTCCAGATGGGCAGGGTAGGGTATTAGTATATCCGCCGAATAATTTAAATGTGGGAACTTTTCCTCTAAAAAGGGAAATATTGAATGAATGGATCGTAAATTGTAAAATCTTACGATTTCTGCCCCTTCTAAAGAAGATATTAATCGTAGATAAAATGGAATTTCCACAATGATTGCAAATCCTTCTGATAGAATTTTAGAATGCAAATTCTTGTTGTACCCAAAAAATGGATTTTGTTTAGAATCATTAGCAGAAATTATCAAATAATTCAGTTGATACATTGTAGTAATTAAGCGTTTTACAATCAGTAAACTAGATTTATTATCATAACCTATATTTTCCAACAACATGTATCTATTTAAACCATGACCATGAGCAAGTGCATAACTATATTCCCGAAAGATAAGTGGGTATAGGAAGTCATGTTGCCGAAATCTATCGAGTTCTAAATATCCTTGAAATTCCTCCATTTAAAATTAGATGGGGATAAGGGATTTCTTTTGGGTTATTAAATGACACATAGTACGATACAGTCAAAACAGGATATTATAGTAAGAAATAAATAGATATATACCCCGGAACCAGATAAGACTGATCGACGGACTCTTTAGCCTCTCCTTTTCCATCTAATTTAATTGGTTTATGTTCATTCGAGGATAACAAGATGGTTAGAAATCCTTTATTTGTTCAACCCAATCGCTCTTTTGATTTTGGAAAAAAAGGATTTTTATCTTTATCAATAGACTGCTTTTTCTACACATTTACCCCCACACTCTAATGGAGAATAGCTACTAATAATTAGGATTTAAAAAAAAATCGATGATCCACTTATGGGAAAAGCATTTCCCGCATCAAGGACTAATCTATTTTTAACGTTTAATTAGATCGGGTAATCGTTCAAATTAAGAACAGAAGCTCGTTTCTTTTTTTTTGTTTACCTATAATTGGAGCCATAGGGCTCTATCCATTTATTCACTTAACCCAAAATTTAATTTTATTTTTTTTCGTCAAGAATTTAAACAAAGTTTTGAACCGATCCGCTAAGAATAAAATATTCTCGGAATTCCACATTGATACGACATGCTGCTTTTTCCATTCATTCCTTTGAGGATCAGTCGCGGTTTTACAAGCTCTAGAGATAGTATCGACGAAGACGTTGCTTCATACAAATGTGTAAAAATTGCCAGTCGCACTTAAAAGCCGAGTACTCTACCGTTGAGTTAGCAACCCCCCCCCAAAAAAATGTGTAGATCCAATCGGAATAAAAAATTAGATTTAATTGCACACCGAAATCCAAATAGTAAAATAGCAAAAACATTGCTAATCGATTCTGAACATAAAAAAAATAATGAACATATTAGATGCAAATACACTGACTTCTAAAATAAGAATCTAGATTAAGATAAGGATATGGATTAAGTCAAAATTGATGTACTACCACGGATTTAGTTCGTATCTTATCCATTATTATCTTATCCGTTTTTTTTTTTTTCAATAAAATAAATAAATAATAAATAAATAAAGGCTTCTCGTATCCCAGCAAATCCGACGAATCCGTCGTTTAAATAAAGTAAAATAAAAAAACCAAGTCCATAGATGGAACAGAGGGAAATAGATACATTTATTCATGATCGGATTATATTTGTTTGATACACTGTTGTCAATATGAATGTAAATCTTAAGAAAAGAACACAATGTGGAGAACCATAAATTAAAATAAAAAAAAAAATTAAATATTGAATTAATATAATAAAATATAAATTATACAAATAAAGAAAAACTAATGACTTGTATTGAATTGGCACTAACTATATATGGATAATAAACATGGATACAAAAGGATGTAAGCGTAAGAATCAATATTCGTAGCAAAGTATCGCAATGCTTGGGTTTACTTAATCCATATAAGTAAAAAAAAAAATAAATCTTAAATCCCATTTGTTTTTTTTTTATTTATTTGTTCATAACATAAAAAAAGTGAAAGTTTCAACTAAAAACAACTAGTATTGAATTAGCAATAATGTAAATATTTTGGATTTCTAAATCCGACTACTTCGGTTATTCATTTGATCTTTTTTCATCTGTCTTAAATTAAATGAATTTCTATCACTAAAATAAAAATAAATTTTTGTCGTTATAGAAGACGACATTTTTTAGTAGTAGACATTTTTTGGTAGTAATAATAAATAGGTATGAATAGAACAAAAGAGGGGGCTTATATAACTTTGTATAACCTTTTATATACTACCGCCCCCCCTCTTTTGTTCTATTCATTAATTGAATTTAATCTGTTGATTAAGGCAAAGTTCCATAAAAACTCCCGCCTTCTTCGAAATATCATGAACAGTTCCCGTAGGTTGAGCGCCCCTTTCAAGTAAATATAGAATAGCGGGAACATTTAAATAGGTTTGATTCTTTAGCGGATCATAAAAGCCCACTTTCCGAAGAGCTCTTCCTTCTCTTCGGCATCGAGCATCAATTGCAACGATTCGATAAACCACCCATTGGGATAGATGTAGATGAATAATACCCCCCCTAGAAACGTATAAGAGGTTTTCTCCTCATACGGCTCAAGAAAATTCGAAATTATGTCTATGGATCGAATTTGAAATTTTTAATTAGTAATGTCAAATGGATCCATAAAATAATCAAATCAATTAAATATGAGTTAAGTACTTTTTAGTATTCCTTATTATTATCCGAAAAAGAAAATAAAATCATTTGTATTCGCATCCTCATAACTCAAGTTGGATAACTCGCTAATAACCCAAGGAAACCCTTTACTTTAGGTATTTCGTTTATTGAGCGATCTCTAACCACGCACCTTTTTTGTCTTTAGAATCTATTTTGATTCTTAATTAGAATCTATTTATTGAGACAACTGAAAGTGGTATTTCCTTGTTCCAGGATTCTTTATCGTTTCTTTGAATCATTGGGTTTAGACATTACTTCGGTGATTTTTAATCGTTTCAAAAAACGTCAGCAACATACCCTTTTTGTGATTTCTTTTTATCAAAAAATCATACAAATGGTCGATTTGATTCCTGCGCGATACACTTTTAATCGAAAGAGTTTTACCAATTCCAAGAGGTTTTACTTATAAATTTGAAAATTGGATCCTTTCGATTTTTATATGGAAAATATACTTACGAAGCTGTTTCAACTTATTAATTAACACTAACCCTAGACCCGTTCCCTTAAAAAATGAATCAATACTTTTTTTTACTCGAGCTCCATTAAGATCATGTACTATTTACATCCCAACCCCCGACCTCAAAAAGGAGGGTTCTAGTGAAACAGAACAAACGATGTCGAGCCAAGAGCACCCTCATTCCTATCTAATTAATATAAAAAGAAAATGATGGATGTAAGAATCCACAGACGACCATATCCCTCAAGTCGCACGTTGCTTTTTACCACATCGTTTTAAACGAAGTTTTACCATAACATTTCCTAGTAGGTTGCTGTAAACAGTATGTAATTGATTCCATTATGGACTCATGAATAATCATTGGTTCGTTCGGTACATAGTAATCCATACTTTTATGAATGGGTAATTTCTCAAGAAGTATCAGCACGAATTAAATTTAACCCCATATAATATATAGAAATATAATAAATATTTTTTTAATATATTATTTTATTTTTTCTTTAGAAAATATAAATATTAGAATATAAAAAAATTGAACTAATAAATAACACAAATAAGTTTTTTTTTAATCTGCATCTTGAGGTGACTTGCTAAAATAGATTCACCAATTTCACACTTCTTCGAGTACCAAGGACTCATAAGACATTATTAAAAATATTTAATTGATTGAAAAATTTCCTATTTCACTATCATTACATTATTTGAATAAGGCTTTACAGTAAAAATCGCATTTTGATAATAATAGAGAAAAATTCATATTCGGATTAAACCATAAAAAAAATGTAAATTCTTTTTGTTTTTCACGAGGTGGTGGATAAAGACTGATAGAATAGAGGCTTTGGGTTGTTATTCTTTTTGATAAATCATAATTAAAAGAGGATCCCCATACCTATCAGGTAGACTAAACAAATATCTTTGAAAGTAATTAGAAACATTCTATGTTAAAGGGTAAAGTTAAATATTTAAAATTTAGGGATAACAAATCTATTGTCACAAAACTCAATTGAAATAAAATAAAGTTTTCAATGAATCAATGAAATAGAAGAAATAGAACGATAACAATACATATATATAAGTCTTCGCTCCCTTTCTGCGTAGTTTATTTGACTTGGAGTCAATAATCCGGCTGCAATTATTTACTAAGGAAAAGCGACTAAGATGTATGAATACACTTTGTCTCAATTGGTACATATCATATATTTACAATTTTTCATAAAAGAAAACACAAAATACTTAAAAACGGGGTTCAAAGAAAAGACATATGTTACGTATGTAACTTGATTTTTTTTTAATGAAATTCAGACAGCCGCATATATTGAAATTGGTATTTTACATTGACGTTTAACTCCTATCTACTGCGTCAATTCTATGAATATGATGAATCCTAAATAAAAAAAGAATCCTATTAGAGTGTTCCAGACTATTACTATTTTGTATAAATGTAAATTAAAACAAGTACAGATTAAATCATGGCTCGTATTTTTATTTTATGAAGAACTAACTTATTAAATAGAAATATGATTTAATCTATGCTCCCCTCTTACCTGTATACAAATAGATTCAATTACATCTGTGTGTTATTTGAACACGATTCGATTTTTTATTTTTGAAAAAGATATAATTCATATAAGAATCAATCATTATAGGAAAGCAAAATCAGATTATAACCAATCTTATTCTACTCTTAAAAAAAAAAAAAAAATAAGGTTGTTTAAAAAAGGGCAATCTTTCTTTTATTCTGATATAAAATAGAAAATCTATATTCTGATATGATATATATAATATAATAGGTATGCTCTGGGACGGAAGGATTCGAACCTCCGAATACCGGGACCAAAACCCGTTGCCTTACCACTTGGCCACGCCCCATTTTTGATTTCTATTCGACATTAATAAAGACTAATATTGATAGTAGTTCTTCGTCAATTCTAGTCCAAATCTATATAGAATAGATTAGAGTGTTGCTAGGATTTTGAGACATTTAGATAGAGAATTAAACGACATTTATTGATCATTACATACAATTCAATTAAGATATTGTATGAAAGTATGGTTTTGTCTATTCTCTTTTGATTTGAGAATTGAAGGATTTTTGATTGGGTTAATTAAAAAAAAAAATAAGATTATAATAACTCATATTAAGAACTCATCATATTAATAACTCAATCAAAATAAATACAATTATCTTCAAGAACAAAGAAAAAAATGTTTGTTATGCTTAATATCTTTAGTTTGATCTGTATTTGTCTTAATTCTGCTCTTTCTTCAAGTAGTTTTTTCTTCTCAAAATTGCCCGAGGCTTATGCTTTTTTGAATCCAATCGTAGATTTTATGCCAGTAATACCTTTGCTCTTTTTTCTCTTAGCTTTTGTTTGGCAAGCTGCTGTAAGTTTTCGATGAGATCTTTAATACGGTCCTAGAAAAATTCATGATTTATTCTTAAAAAAAAATTCTAACAATTCATAAGATCAGATAAGTCTTATAGTATAACCCTTCGATTCAAATAATTAAATTCTTGGATCGCCACAATAAGTCTGGGCTCCCCCCAGTTCCTCATTCGGACCCTTTTTTACAGTGAAAGAACCTAGTAGATTCCTCCGCAATATCTAATTGCGGGTATGAAAAAGCTTTTGGTAATGAAAGACTTGACTCTTATTACAAATGAATTTCTGAAAATTCTTTTTTATTTCTATAGATTTAGAAAAATAATTTCGTGGTGTCAAAATAAGGTATGTGGTATAAAAATGGAGAATCTATTATCTTTTTTTCCAAAAAAAATGATCTTGGAGATTGTGTAATGCTTACTCTTAAACTATTTGTTTACACAGTAGTGGTATTCTTTGTTTCTCTCTTTATCTTCGGATTCCTATCTAATGATCCAGGACGGAATCCTGGACGTGAAGAGTGAAGAATAAAAAATAACAATAAAGTTTCTGTTTTCCTTGCTTGATTTTAAAATGTTCTTAGGATTTTATTTATTCCACATTTTTAACTATTAATTAAAATGAAATAAAAAAAAAGACTCGTTGAAAGAGAAATTGAAAGATAAAATACCAAGTCATCCACTAAAGCGGAAAGAGAGGGATTCGAACCCTCGGTACGAAAAACCCGTACAACGGATTAGCAATCCGACGCTTTAGTCCACTCAGCCATCTCCCCAAATTGAAATAAAAAGGATAATTACTAGATTATATTACACAAAAACAGTAAGGCTTGAAAAAGGGCCCTCTCTTTATACCTCTTTATTATTCAGTATATAATTATTATATAGATATCTAATTATAGAGACATAGAAAAATAGAAAAAACAATATAGAAAATAAAAATCAGTGATTTCATTTAGGTAAAGTAAGGGCTCGAAAGCGATATCTCAACTCCACTATTCCAATGAATATAAATTTAGATATATAACCGCCTAATGCCCCAAGAATATTATATATTATATAAACTATAAACTATAAATTATATAGCAATGAATTTCTTATATAAAAAAATTATAGAATTAATAAATATATAAATTAAAATTAAATAAATAATAAAAAAAGAGTACCTCTTTGCTTTCGTCTGCAAGATCCTTTTTTACTTTTACTTCCACAGCCCGGCCCCCGGTCCTGACCGGGCCGGGTCTTTCGTTTTTGTTCCAATGAATCATAGAAAAAAATGATTTATTTGATTTGAAAAAAAAATGATTAATGATTGTTGTTGTTTCAAGAACAATCATAATAAAGGCAATTTCTATTCCTATCATACAGAATAGAATCCGAGTGTCATTTCTTAATTATTTTATTCTTGCACAATTTATGTTATGGCATACGCCTTTTTTTTATCGAGACGTATCCATCTCATTTAAATAACTAAAAAAGCGTGTTTTTTTAGTTATTTAAATAAATCCTCTTTCCCCAATCCCATTAGTCTCCTTGGCCAAAGCATATCAACGCTCTAATTTTCATGATTCTTTTCTGATCCTATCGTCTTAATTATGACCCATTTTTTTGTTCGACAAAAGATCCATTTATATACAATAATCACATTGTAGCGGGTATAGTTTAGTGGTAAAAGTGCGATTCGTTCTATTAATCCCTTAAATGGTTAAGGGGTACTTCGGTTTAATTAATATTCCGATCAAAAACTTTATTTCTTAAAAGGATTTAATCCTTTACCTCTCAATGAAAGATTCGAGGAAGAATAGACATTCTCGTGATTTGTATCCAAAAGAGTCAATTAGAAATTGGAAAAAACAAAATTGGATTATGAAATTACGAAACATAATTGGTTTTTGAATTGGATCAATATTTCCAATTGAATAAGTATGAGTAAGGGGTCCATGGATAAATAGAGAAGGGAGTATTTCTAATCGTAACTAAATCTTCAATTTATGATTTGTATAAAAGAGATTGAAGCAAAACAGCTATTAACTAATGGCTTTGGTTTACTAGAGACATCGACATATTATATTGTTTTAGCTCGGTGGAAACAAAATCCTTTTCCTAAGGATTCTTTCAAATAGAAATAGAGAACGAAGTAACTAGAAGGGTGGTTCTAACCCCCCCTGTTCTATAGGGATCATCTATAAAGCGGGTTTTGTTTTGAATGCATTCAAACAGAAAAGCTGACATAGATGTTATGGGCCGAAATTTCTTTTCTTTTTTTTTGTAATTTAGTTCACATCTGACATATGTGAAATTTGTCCATCTTTCATAAAGGAGCCGAATGAAACCAAAGTTTCACGTTCGGTTTTGAATTAGAGACGTTAAAAACGATGACTCAACGTCGACTATAACCCCTAGCCTTCCAAGCTAACGATGCGGGTTCGATTCCCGCTACCCGCTTATATCTCTATATTATATATATTAATTCTCTATATTATATATATTAATTTATTCTCTATATTTCTAAAATTCTATATTCTATTTAGAATATGTTTAATAGTAAAAGTTATAGTTTTTATCTATTATAAAATATTATATTATTTAAATTCTATATTAAATAATCTATAATATAGAGGATCTAATTATAATTATTCATGTAATGAATCTAATTTAATGTAATTATTAATATAATGATAATGAATGTATCATTGAATTGAATGCGCAATTCCTGGAATTCTCTCAATGGTCTTTTTTCTGACCAAGAGATGTGAAAACAAAACTAAGAAAAAAGCGTCCATTGTCTAATGGATAGGACAGAGGTCTTCTAAACCTTTAGTATAGGTTCAAATCCTATTGGACGCGACGGATTTCCATATATTTCTTTTCTACTAACTAGGTATTTTGAATGATTTGAACAAGAGACCCTTATACTTATTTATATATTTATTTATATATTTATTCTTAATAATAATTTTTTATTACTATAAAATTATTAATATAAAAAATATATAATAAAATAAAAGATTAGATTATAGAAATAATTATTTCTATAAAATTAGAAAGTTATTTAAAGGAATTTCTTTATACCTGTTCCTGAAGTAGAAAGCGTTCCATTTGTTCTTGAATAGCGTCTTTCAAAAGGGCTTCCGCTTCCTCATTGAATATCTTGGTAGAAGATATGATTTCTTGGAACTGCGGTTTATTCGTTTTTAAATAAGTACGTAACTCAACGAGAAATTTCTTTACCTGTCCAATTTCTAATGAATCAAGATAACCATTCGTTCCAGTATAAATAGTCATTACCTGTTCTTCCACCGTGAGAGGGGATGATTGAGATTGTTTGAGCAACTCGCGTAATCGTTGACCTCTTGCCAATTGATTCTGAGTAGCTTTATCGAGATCAGACGCGAATTGTGCAAAGGCTTCTAATTCTGCGAATTGTGCCAATTCTAATTTTAGTTTGCCGGCTACTTGTTTCATGGCTTTAATTTGAGCGGCAGATCCTACTCTGGAGACGGAAATCCCCACGTTAATGGCAGGTCTGATTCCAGCATTGAATAAATCGGCGGATAAGAAAATTTGGCCATCTGTAATTGAGATTACATTAGTAGGAATATAAGCTGAAACATCTCCCGATTGGGTCTCAACTATTGGTAAAGCAGTCATACTTCCTTCACCTAAACGCGAACCTGATTTAGCGGCTCTTTCCAAAAGTCGTGAATGCAAATAAAAAACATCTCCTGGATAAGCTTCGCGACCCGGCGGTCTTCGTAATAGAAGAGACATT